AAGGAATAGAAATATACAAGACTCTATATACGATAGAAAGCAATAGGAACAAAAAAATCAAAAATTACGGAGAATTATAAAAAAAAAGGAAAGAGATCTTTTAGATCTTTTTCCTAAAATTATTCTTTTGTCCACTTAATATCCTACCTTTCCTCGACGAATATATAACTTTCTAATATATTAGTCAGCCAATCTTCTTTCTTATTCAAATTAAGATTTGAATAAGATATATGTTTACGACGTGTGATTAAATAAAAAACAGGAGAAAGGATTCTACTTTACAGTTGATTTTATTCAACAATTGACCAAAAGAAAATATTGATAAATAATCAATTGCATGAACTTAGATCAATCAAATAATGATATTTCTATGCAATAATTCGCACTAATCAATTAGATTTGCCCCATTTAGAATGTTAAAGAAAACGGAAGGGAGAGGAGAATTTACAAAAAAAACGGGATTCCTACCAAAAATGGATTGATTCTCGAATCCGATTGAATCTAATGGTTTACGTTATGGAAGAAAGACATGTATATGTGATATTAGATATTGACTAGTTATATATGAACTAAAGATAGATTTCATTTTCCCTACTACTGTGTGTGGGTTCAAATATAAGTCCTTTCTCATTGTAGCTGTGAATTGGCTGAATAAAGAGATGAAATCAAGAAAAGATGGACTAATTAAGTCATAATTCATTGGTTGAGTGTATCATTAACCATTTCTTTTTGTTGGTACGAGGAACTTATCATGAATCCACTGATTTCTGCTGCTTCCGTTATTGCTGCTGGATTGGCTGTAGGGCTTGCTTCTATTGGACCTGGAGTTGGTCAAGGGACTGCTGCGGGTCAAGCCGTAGAGGGTATCGCGAGACAGCCCGAGGCAGAGGGAAAAATACGAGGAACTCTATTGCTTAGTCTAGCTTTTATGGAAGCTTTAACGATTTATGGATTGGTCGTAGCATTAGCACTTTTATTTGCGAATCCTTTTGTTTAATTGTTTAATCTTAGAAAAAAAAATACATATTTTTCCTATTTTATTCCCTTGGGTTTGTCGTTTGCTTTTTCAAATTAGATCAAGATTTCACTCCGACAATTCTTTATTCGTTGAGAAAATAACCTATAGGAAGGGCTGATTTGCAGATGAGGAATTAGCATACCGACTCTCTTTGATCCTTCCCGTTCGCAGTCCAAGGGAAACTCTTTTTATGAGGTGTTGCAACAATCAAGGGGTAGTTCATACTTTCTAAGATAAGTCTAACTCGAATATTTTTGACTCGATTACAAAAAAAAAAAAGAATAAATAATAGGCACAAAGTCATAGAAAAAGAACTCTGGTCTATTTTTTAGTCTATCTATAAGAGGAGATTATATGAAAAATGTAACCGATTCTTTCGTTTCTTTGGGCCACTGGCCAGCTGCCGGGAGTTTCGGATTTAATACCGATATTTTAGCAACAAATCCAATAAATCTAAGCGTAGTGATTGGTGTATTGATCTTTTTTGGAAAGGGAGTGTGTGTGAGTTGTTTATTTCAAGAATAGGCTGGATCCAATCAGCTGTACCCTTTTCCGTTCTAACTAGGAAAGAAGGGTGCATGATCTCGCGAATTACTTCTTAAGAAATTATATGTAAGAACCACAGCATTTCGTGATTAATTGGCAAATCATCCACTTTGATTCTCTAGCAACCAATAATGTGGGGCTATTAAGATGGTTAAAGCAAATCGTTTGAAGTCTAGACGCAGCATGGTACTCTTTCTACCACTATGTTAATATAGAGATGGTTTTAAAATGAATATTTTATCGATATAGAACACTCATTTCGATAAAATGATTTGAACCACTTATTCTAAAAAGGGCATTTTCCCTCTTTTATCCAGTGCGGAATCGACGACCTATGCCTTATATAATGTATAAGTTCGAATCATTTTTTGGATTTGAATGGAAGAAAAAAAAAAGAAACAACTTTGCTGACAATTACATATTTTTTGATTTTGTCAGAAGAGTCCTCCAAGTATTTTGGTTTTGCATTAGATTCGTTTTTTTTTTTTTCATTTTTTTTGGACTTTGAAAAAAGAAGAGAGGATAGGCTCATTACATTCATAAAAAAAGCTATAAGAATTTACCCTAAGTAATTGAGCGTGAGAGCCAACTGAATCGAAAGATTCATGTTTGGTTCGGGAAGGGATTATAAAAGTTTGAAAATAAACGGAAAGATAATCTACTTTCATTAAGTGATTTATTAGATAATCGAAAACAGAGAATCTTGAATACTATTCGAAATTCAGAAGAACTGCGTGGGGGGGCCATTGAACAGCTGGAAAAAGCTAGGGCCCGCTTACGGAAAGTGGAAATCGAAGCAGATCAGTTTCGGGTGAATGGATACTCTGAGATAGAGCGAGAAAAATGGAATTTGATTAATTCAACTTATAAGACTTTGGAACAATTAGAAAATTACAAAAATGAAACGATTCAGTTTGAACAGCAAAGGGCTATTAA